GTTAATGTAGCTTAAACAATAAAGCAAGGCACTGAAAATGCCTAGATGAGTGTACTAACTCCATAAACATAAAGGTTTGGTCCCAGCCTTCCTATTAACCCCTAATAGACTTACACATGCAAGCATCCGCACCCCAGTGAAAATGCCCTCTAAGTCAACAAGATCAAGAGGAGCTGGTATCAAGCACACGCCTGTAGCTCATGACACCTTGCTCAGCCACGCCCCCACGGGAGACAGCAGTGATAAAAATTAAGCCATAAACGAAAGTTTGACTAAGCCATATTAATTAGGGTTGGTAAATCTCGTGCCAGCCACCGCGGTCATACGATTAACCCGAGTTAATAGGCACACGGCGTAAAGCGTGTTAAAGCATTATATAAAATAAGGTTCAATTCTAATTAAGCTGTAAAAAGCCATAATTATAATGAAAATAGATAACGAAAGTAACTTTAAAACAGCTGAAACACGATAGCTAAGACCCAAACTGGGATTAGATACCCCACTATGCTTAGCCCTAAACACAAATAACTATTATAACAAAATTATTCGCCAGAGTACTACCGGCAATAGCTTAAAACTCAAAGGACTTGGCGGTGCTTTATACCCTTCTAGAGGAGCCTGTTCTATAATCGATAAACCCCGATAGACCTCACCACCCCTTGCTAATACAGTCTATATACCGCCATCTTCAGCAAACCCTAAAAAGGAACAAAAGTAAGCACAATCATCATACATAAAAACGTTAGGTCAAGGTGTAACCTATGAGGTGGGAAGAAATGGGCTACATTTTCTAATTTAAGAAAACTTAACACGAAAGTTATTATGAAATTAATAACCAAAGGAGGATTTAGCAGTAAACTAAGAATAGAGTGCTTAGTTGAATTAGGCAATGAAGCACGCACACACCGCCCGTCACCCTCCTCAAATAAGCAAAATACATTTAAACTTATTTATACGTATAAACCATATGAGAGGAGACAAGTCGTAACAAGGTAAGCATACTGGAAAGTGTGCTTGGATAAATCAAGATATAGCTTAAACTAAAGCACCTAGTTTACACCTAGAAGATTTCATACACCACGAATATCTTGAACTAATTCTAGCCCACAAATTTACTAATACTAAATTATCAATAATGTAATAAATAAAACATTCACCTACCATAAAAGTATAGGAGATAGAAATTTTAAGTATGGCGCTATAGAGAAAGTACCGTAAGGGAACGATGAAAGAAAAAAAAATTAAAGTACAAAAAAGCAAAGATTACCCCTTGTACCTTTTGCATAATGAGTTAACTAGCAAAAACTTAACAAAATGAATTTCAGCTAAGTACCCCGAAACCAGACGAGCTACTTATGAACAATTTACCAAGAACCAACTCATCTATGTGGCAAAATAGTGAGAAGATTTGTAAGTAGAGGTGAAACGCCTAACGAGCCTGGTGATAGCTGGTTGTCCAGAAAATGAATATCAGTTCAGCTTTAAAAATACCAAAAAAAAAATAAATTATACTGTATTTTTAAAAGTTAGTCTAAAAAGGTACAGCCTTTTAGAAACGGATACAACCTTGACTAGAGAGTAAAAATTTTCAATACCATAGTAGGCCTAAAAGCAGCCATCAATTAAGAAAGCGTTAAAGCTCAACAACAAAACTATATAAATTTCAATAATTAACAATCAACTCCTAGCTTAATACTGGACTAATCTATAAAAATAGAAGCAATAATGTTAACATGAGTAACAAGAAGTACCTTCTCCCTGCATAAGTTTAAGTCAGTATCTGATAATACCCTGACCATTAACAGCAAAATAAGAATAACCCAACTATAAATAACTTATTAATTCTACTGTTAATCCAACACAGGAATGCACTCAAGGAAAGATTAAAAGAAGTAAAAGGAACTCGGCAAACACTAAACCCCGCCTGTTTACCAAAAACATCACCTCCAGCATAACTAGTATTGGAGGCACTGCCTGCCCAGTGACAACCGTTAAACGGCCGCGGTATCCTGACCGTGCGAAGGTAGCATAATCACTTGTTCTCTAAATAAGGACTTGTATGAATGGCCAAACGAGGGTTTTACTGTCTCTTACTTCCAATCAGTGAAATTGACCTTCCCGTGAAGAGGCGGGAATATAATAATAAGACGAGAAGACCCTATGGAGCTTTAACTACTTAACCCAAAGAAATAAACTTAACCACCAAGGTAACAACAATAATCTTTATGGGTTAACAGTTTTGGTTGGGGTGACCTCGGAGAACAAAAAATCCTCCGAGCGATTTTAAAGACTAGACCCACAAGTCACATCGCACAATCGTTTATTGATCCAAAAATTGATCAACGGAACAAGTTACCCTAGGGATAACAGCGCAATCCTATTCAAGAGTCCATATCGACAATAGGGTTTACGACCTCGATGTTGGATCAGGACATCCTGATGGTGCAACCGCTATCAAGGGTTCGTTTGTTCAACGATTAATAGTCCTACGTGATCTGAGTTCAGACCGGAGTAATCCAGGTCGGTTTCTATCTATTATGTATTTCTCCCAGTACGAAAGGACCAGAGAAATAAGGCCAACTTCAAACAAGCGCCTTAAACCAATTAATGATCTCATCTTAATTAAACTCACAAATACTCTGCCCTAGAAAAGGGCTTTGTTAAGGTGGCAGAGCCCGGTAATTGCGTAAAACTTAAACTTTTATATTCAGAGATTCAAATCCTCTCCTTAACAAAATGTTTATAATTAATATTTTAATACTAATTATTCCTATCCTTTTAGCCGTAGCATTTCTTACATTAGTGGAGCGAAAAGTACTAGGATATATACAATTTCGAAAAGGCCCAAACGTTGTAGGCCCTTATGGTCTACTCCAGCCTATCGCAGACGCTATTAAACTTTTTATTAAAGAACCATTACGACCTGCCACTTCCTCAATCTCAATATTCATTCTAGCCCCCATTTTAGCCCTAAGTTTAGCTCTAACCATATGAATTCCCCTACCCATACCATACCCTCTTATTAATATGAACTTAGGAGTCCTATTTATACTAGCAATATCAAGCCTAGCTGTGTACTCCATCCTCTGATCAGGCTGGGCTTCCAACTCTAAATACGCATTAATTGGAGCCCTACGAGCAGTAGCCCAGACAATTTCATACGAAGTAACCCTAGCAATTATTTTACTATCTGTTCTCCTAATAAATGGATCCTTCACACTCTCTACCCTAATTATTACACAAGAACAAGTATGATTAATCTTTCCAGCATGACCTTTAGCTATAATATGATTTATTTCAACATTAGCAGAAACAAATCGAGCCCCCTTTGACCTTACCGAAGGCGAATCAGAACTAGTCTCAGGCTTCAACGTAGAATATGCAGCAGGACCATTCGCCCTATTTTTCATAGCAGAATATGCAAATATTATTATAATAAATATTTTTACAACAATCTTATTCCTAGGAGCATTTCACAACCCAATCTTGCCAGAACTCTATACAATTAACTTCACTATTAAATCACTCCTACTAACAATTTCTTTCCTATGGATCCGAGCATCATATCCTCGATTTCGCTACGACCAACTAATACATCTACTATGAAAAAATTTTTTACCACTAACACTGGCCCTATGCATATGACACGTATCACTACCCATTTTTCTATCAAGCATCCCCCCACAAACATAAGAAATATGTCTGACAAAAGAGTTACTTTGATAGAGTAAATAATAGAGGTTTAAACCCTCTTATTTCTAGAACTATAGGGATTGAACCTACTCCTAAGAATCCAAAACTCTTCGTGCTCCCAATTACACCAAATTCTAAAAGTAAGGTCAGCTAATTAAGCTATCGGGCCCATACCCCGAAAATGTTGGTTTATACCCTTCCCGTACTAATAAACCCAATCATCTTTATCATTATCCTATTAACAATGATATTAGGAACTATCATTGTCATAATTAGCTCCCATTGATTACTTGTTTGAATTGGATTTGAAATAAATATGCTCGCTATCATTCCTATCATAATAAGTAAACACAACCCACGAGCTACAGAAGCATCAACTAAATATTTTCTAACCCAATCAACAGCCTCCATATTATTAATAATGGCTGTTATTATCAACTTAATATTTTCAGGCCAATGAACTGTGATAAAACTATTTAACCCAGTAGCATCAATACTTATAACAATAGCCCTAACCATGAAGCTAGGAATAGCCCCGTTTCACTTTTGAGTTCCAGAAGTAACACAAGGTATCCCACTATCATCAGGCCTAATCCTACTTACATGACAAAAACTAGCACCCATATCTGTTCTCTATCAAATTTCCCCATCCATTAATCTAGATATAATTTTGGCCATTTCTATTTTATCCATTATAATTGGAGGCTGAGGCGGATTAAACCAAACTCAATTACGAAAAATTATAGCCTACTCATCAATTGCCCATATAGGCTGAATAACAGCAGTCCTACCATATAATCCAACAATAACACTACTAAACCTAGTTATTTATATTATCATAACTTCAACTATATTTACACTATTTATAGCTAACTCAACTACCACTACCCTATCACTATCACACACCTGAAACAACATACCTGTGATAACTGTCCTAGTCCTTATTACCCTTATATCAATAGGAGGGCTTCCTCCACTATCAGGATTTATGCCAAAATGAATAATTATCCAAGAAATAACAAAAAATGATAGCCTTATTCTACCTACCTTAATAGCAATTACAGCATTACTCAACCTGTATTTCTACATACGACTCTCTTACTCCACCGCACTAACAATATTTCCTTCTACTAACAACATAAAAATAAAATGACAATTCTCTACTACAAAACAAATAACCTTTCTACCTACAATAGTCACTCTGTCTATTATACTACTACCACTTACACCAATTTTATCAGTATTAGAATAGGAGTTTAGGTTACCCTAGACCAAGAGCCTTCAAAGCCCTAAGCAAGTAAAATATACTTAACTCCTGATAAGGATTGCAAGACCACATCTTACATCAATTGAATGCAAATCAACCACTTTAATTAAGCTAAATCCTCACTAGATTGGTGGGCTCCACCCCCACGAAACTTTAGTTAACAGCTAAACACCCTAGTCAACTGGCTTCAATCTACTTCTCCCGCCGCGAAAAAAAAAAGGCGGGAGAAGCCCCGGCAGAATTGAAGCTGCTTCTTTGAATTTGCAATTCAACATGATATTTCACCACAGGGCTTGGTAAAAAGAGGAATACAAACCTCTGTTCTTAGATTTACAGTCTATTGCTTTACTCAGCCATTTTACCTATGTTCATTAACCGCTGATTATTTTCAACTAACCATAAAGATATCGGTACCCTATATTTATTATTTGGTGCTTGAGCAGGCATAGTAGGAACAGCCCTAAGTCTATTAATCCGTGCTGAGCTAGGTCAACCTGGGACTTTACTAGGAGATGATCAAATTTATAATGTAATTGTAACCGCACATGCATTTGTAATAATTTTCTTTATAGTAATACCAATTATGATTGGAGGATTTGGTAATTGGCTTGTTCCCTTAATAATTGGTGCCCCAGATATAGCATTTCCTCGGATAAATAATATAAGTTTCTGACTACTTCCCCCTTCTTTCTTACTACTCCTAGCATCATCTATAGTTGAAGCCGGAGCAGGAACAGGCTGAACCGTTTATCCCCCCTTGGCCGGTAATTTAGCTCACGCAGGAGCTTCAGTAGACTTAACTATTTTTTCTCTGCACTTAGCAGGTGTTTCTTCAATTCTAGGGGCAATTAATTTTATTACAACAATTATTAATATAAAACCTCCTGCTATATCACAATACCAAACCCCTTTATTTGTATGATCCGTATTAATTACTGCAGTATTGCTACTTCTCTCACTTCCTGTCCTAGCAGCAGGAATCACAATACTGTTGACAGACCGAAACTTAAATACAACCTTCTTTGACCCAGCAGGAGGCGGAGATCCTATCCTGTACCAACACTTATTTTGATTTTTTGGTCACCCTGAGGTATATATCCTTATTTTACCTGGGTTCGGTATAATTTCCCATATCGTAACCTACTACTCGGGAAAAAAAGAACCATTTGGGTATATAGGAATGGTTTGAGCTATAATATCAATCGGATTTTTAGGATTTATCGTGTGAGCCCACCACATATTTACAGTTGGCATAGATGTTGACACACGAGCCTATTTCACATCAGCTACCATAATTATTGCTATTCCAACCGGAGTAAAAGTTTTCAGTTGACTAGCAACACTCCACGGAGGCAATATTAAATGATCACCTGCTATAATATGAGCCCTGGGTTTTATCTTCCTTTTTACAGTTGGAGGCTTAACTGGAATTGTTCTTGCCAATTCTTCTCTAGATATTGTTCTCCATGATACGTACTATGTCGTTGCACATTTCCACTATGTTCTATCAATAGGAGCCGTATTTGCTATTATGGGGGGATTCGTTCACTGATTTCCCCTATTCTCAGGCTATACCCTTAATAACACATGAGCCAAAATTCACTTTGTAATTATATTTGTAGGTGTCAATATAACTTTCTTTCCACAACATTTTCTAGGACTTTCAGGTATACCACGACGATACTCTGATTACCCAGACGCATATACAATATGAAATACTATTTCATCTATAGGCTCATTTATCTCTCTAACAGCAGTTATACTGATAATTTTTATTATCTGAGAAGCATTTGCATCTAAACGAGAAGTCCTAACTGTAGAATTAACAACAACTAACCTAGAGTGACTAAATGGATGTCCCCCACCTTATCATACATTTGAAGAACCTACATACGTTAACTTAAAATAAGAAAGGAAGGAATCGAACCCCCTATAGCTGGTTTCAAGCCAACATCATAACCACTATGTCTTTCTCAATTTATGAGGTGTTAGTAAAAATATTATATAACTTTGTCAAGGTTAAGTTACAGGTGAAAGCCCCGTATACCTCATATGGCTTACCCTATACAACTAGGCTTCCAAGATGCAACATCACCTATTATAGAAGAATTATTACACTTCCATGACCATACATTAATAATTGTTTTCTTAATTAGCTCATTAGTACTTTATATTATCTCATTAATATTAACAACGAAATTAACCCACACCAGTACAATAGACGCCCAAGAAGTAGAGACAGTCTGAACTATTCTACCAGCAATTATCCTAATCTTAATTGCCCTCCCATCTTTACGAATTCTGTATATGATGGATGAGATTAATAACCCATCACTCACAGTAAAAACTATAGGACATCAATGGTATTGAAGTTATGAATACACAGATTACGAAGACTTGAGTTTCGACTCTTATATAATCCCGACATCAGAATTAAAACCAGGAGAACTACGATTGCTAGAAGTAGATAACCGAGTCGTTCTACCAATAGAAATAACAATCCGAGTTTTAGTTTCTTCTGAAGATGTGTTACACTCTTGAGCCGTGCCTTCTTTAGGACTAAAAACAGACGCAATTCCAGGTCGCCTCAACCAAACAACCCTCATGTCAACTCGACCCGGTCTATACTATGGACAATGCTCTGAAATCTGCGGATCAAACCACAGCTTTATACCTATTGTCCTAGAACTAGTTCCACTAAAGTTTTTCGAAAAATGATCTGCATCAATGTTATAAACTCATTAAGAAGCTAAAAAGCACTAGCCTTTTAAGCTAGAGACTGAGAGCAATTAACTCTCCTTAATGATATGCCACAACTAGATACATCTACATGACTCATGATAATTATATCAATATTCCTAGTACTCTTCATTATCTTCCAATTAAAAATTTCAAAACACAATTTCTATTTTAATCCAGAACCAAAATTAACCAAAACACAAAAACAAAATACCCCTTGAGAAACAAAATGAACGAAAATTTATTTGCCTCTTTTATTGTCCCAATAGTTTTAGGCCTCCCACTTGCCACTCTTATTATTATTTTCCCCAGTCTGTTGTTTCCTACATCCAATCGTCTAATCAGTAACCGTCTTATCTCCCTTCAACAATGAATACTTCAACTTGTATCAAAACAAATGATAGGAATTCACAATACTAAGGGACAAACATGAGCATTGATACTTATATCCCTAATTTTATTTATTGGATCAACAAATCTCCTGGGACTACTACCCCACTCATTCACACCAACTACACAACTATCCATAAACTTAGGCATAGCTATTCCTTTATGAGCAGGCACTGTAATTACAGGCTTCCGCAATAAAACTAAAGCATCACTCGCCCATTTTCTTCCACAAGGAACACCTACCCCATTAATCCCAATACTAATTATTATTGAGACTATTAGCCTATTCATTCAACCAATTGCCCTAGCCGTACGATTAACAGCCAATATTACCGCAGGGCACTTGTTAATTCACCTAATCGGAGGAGCCACACTTGCACTAATAAGTATTAGCACTACAATAGCATTTATTACATTTATTATTCTAGTCTTATTAACAGTTCTTGAATTTGCAGTAGCTATGATTCAGGCTTACGTATTTACTCTTTTAGTTAGCCTTTACCTGCACGATAACACATAATGACACACCAAACCCACGCTTATCACATAGTAAATCCAAGTCCCTGACCCCTAACAGGAGCCCTATCAGCCCTACTGATAACTTCTGGTTTAATTATATGATTTCATTTCAACTCAATGATCTTATTAACACTTGGCCTAACAACAAATATACTTACAATATACCAATGATGACGAGATATCATCCGAGAAAGTACTTTTCAAGGACACCATACTCCAACCGTCCAAAAAGGCCTCCGCTATGGAATAATCCTCTTTATTATTTCAGAAGTACTATTCTTTACCGGATTTTTCTGGGCATTCTATCACTCAAGTCTCGCTCCAACCCCTGAACTAGGCGGTTGTTGACCTCCAACAGGTATTAACCCACTTAACCCCCTAGAAGTTCCACTACTAAATACCTCTGTCCTACTAGCCTCAGGAGTGTCTATTACTTGAGCTCACCATAGTCTTATAGAAGGAAATCGTAACCATATACTACAAGCCCTATTTATTACTATTGCACTAGGCATTTATTTTACATTACTTCAAGCCTCAGAATATTATGAAGCACCTTTTACTATCTCAGACGGAGTCTACGGCTCAACTTTCTTCGTGGCTACAGGCTTCCATGGCCTACATGTTATTATTGGATCAACATTCCTGATTGTCTGTTTTTTCCGTCAACTAAAATTCCACTTTACTTCAAGCCACCATTTTGGTTTTGAAGCTGCTGCCTGATACTGGCATTTCGTAGATGTAGTATGACTATTCCTCTACGTATCTATCTACTGATGAGGCTCATATTCTTTTAGTATAACTAGTACAACTGACTTCCAATCAGTTAGCTTCGGTAGTATCCGAAAAAGAATAATAAACCTAATATTAGCCCTATTAACTAATTTCACACTAGCCTCACTACTTGTTATTATTGCATTTTGACTCCCTCAGTTAAACGTTTATTCAGAAAAAACAAGCCCCTATGAATGCGGATTTGACCCTATAGGATCAGCTCGCTTACCTTTCTCTATAAAATTTTTCTTAGTGGCCATTACATTTCTCCTCTTTGACCTAGAAATTGCACTCCTCCTACCACTACCATGAGCCTCACAAACAAATAATCTAGGTACTATACTTACCATAGCTCTCTTTTTAATTTTTCTATTAGCCGCAAGCCTAGCCTACGAATGAACTCAAAAGGGACTAGAATGAACTGAATATGGTACTTAGTTTAAAGAAAAATAAATGATTTCGACTCATTAGATTATGATTACCTCATAATTACCAAGTGTCCCTAGTATACATAAATATTATAACAGCATTCACAGTATCCCTTGCAGGATTATTAATATACCGGTCCCACCTTATGTCTTCCCTCTTATGCCTAGAAGGAATGATACTATCCCTATTCGTAATAGCTACTTTAACGATCCTAAATTCACATTTTACACTGGCAAGTATGATACCCATTATTTTATTAGTATTTGCAGCCTGCGAAGCAGCACTAGGTTTATCTCTACTAGTAATAGTATCAAATACGTACGGTACTGACTATGTCCAAAATCTTAATTTACTCCAATGTTAAAATATGTAATACCTACAATAATACTTATGCCTCTAACATGATTATCAAAAAGCACCATAATCTGAATTAACTCCACAACCCACAGCCTAGTAATTAGTCTCACAAGCCTTCTTCTTATAAATCAGTTCAATGACAACAGCCTAAACTTTTCATTACTATTCTTCTCCGATGCCCTCTCAATACCACTACTAATTTTAACCATATGGCTTCTTCCTATAATACTAATAGCCAGTCAACATCACATATCAAAAGAGAACCTAGCCCGGAAAAAACTGTACATTTCTACACTAATTCTTCTACAATTATTTTTAATTATAACTTTTACTGCCACAGAGTTAATCCTTTTCTACATTATATTTGAAGCAACACTGCTCCCTACACTTATTATTATTACTCGATGAGGGAATCAAACAGAACGCTTAAATGCCGGCCTCTATTTCCTATTCTACACATTAGTAGGCTCTATTCCCCTACTAATTACATTAGTCTATTTCCAAAATACCAATGGAACCCTAAACTTTCTAGTCTTCCAATATTTAGTACAGCCCCTATGCAACTCATGATCAAGCGTTTTCTTTTGATTGGCATGTATAATAGCCTTTATAGTAAAAATACCTTTATATGGTTTACATCTCTGATTACCCAAAGCCCACGTAGAAGCTCCCATTGCAGGCTCTATAGTCCTTGCAGCAATTCTACTTAAACTAGGAGGATATGGCATAATACGGGTTTCAACACTCCTAAACCCAATTACTGAATTTATAGCGTACCCCTTTATAATACTATCCCTATGAGGCATAATTATAACTAGCTCAATCTGCCTTCGCCAAACAGATCTTAAGTCATTAATCGCCTACTCCTCCGTTAGCCATATAGCGCTTGTCATCGTGGCAGTTCTTATTCAAACACCTTGAAGCTACATGGGAGCTACAGCCCTAATAATTGCCCACGGACTCACCTCCTCTATACTTTTTTGCCTAGCAAACTCCAACTATGAGCGCATCCATAGCCGGACAATAATTTTAGCCCGGGGCTTACAAACTTTCCTTCCACTAATAGCCACCTGATGACTTCTAGCTAGCCTAACTAATTTAGCCCTCCCTCCAACAATTAACTTAATTGGAGAATTATTTGTGGTAATATCTACTTTCTCATGATCTAATATCACAATCATTTTAATGGGATTAAACATAGTTATTACTGCCTTATACTCTCTCTACATACTAATTACAACACAACGAGGCAAATATACATATCATATTAACAACATTTCACCCTCTTTTACACGAGAAAACGCCCTCATATCATTACATATACTACCTTTACTACTCCTGTCCCTAAATCCAAAAATTATCCTGGGACCCTTGTACTGTAAATATAGTTTAAAAAAAAACATTAGATTGTGAATCTGACAACAGAAGCCTACAACTTCTTATTTACCGAAAAAGTATGCAAGAACTGCTAACTCTATGCTCCCATATTTAACAATATGGCTTTTTCGAACTTTTAAAGGATAGTAGTAATCCATTGGTCTTAGGAACCAAAAAATTGGTGCAACTCCAAATAAAAGTAATAAACCTATTCTCTTCCTTCACATTAATTACCCTATTTTTATTAATCATCCCCATCATAACCACAAGCTCTGAAAATTATAAAACTTCCAACTACCCATTATATGTAAAAACAACTATCTCATGTGCATTTATCACCAGCATAATTCCTACAATAATATTTATTCACACAGGCCAAGAAATAATTATCTCAAACTGACACTGACTTACAATCCAAACTATAAAACTATCAATAAGCTTTAAAATGGATTACTTCTCAATAATATTTGTTCCAGTAGCATTATTTGTTACATGATCCATTATAGAATTTTCAATATGATATATACACTCAGATCCTAACATTAATCAATTTTTTAAGTACCTCCTACTATTCCTTATTACTATACTTATTCTCGTCACTGCAAACAACCTATTTCAGCTATTTATTGGATGGGAAGGTGTAGGAATCATATCATTCCTACTTATCGGGTGATGATATGGTCGAGCAGATGCAAACACAGCCGCCCTGCAAGCAATTCTATATAACCGCATCGGTGATATTGGCTTTATCTTAGCAATAGCATGATTTCTTATAAATCTTAATGCCTGAGACTTCCAGCAAATCTTTATACTAAACCCAGATAATTCTAGTTTACCCCTAATAGGTCTTGCACTTGCTGCAACTGGAAAATCCGCCCAATTCGGCCTTCACCCGTGACTACCCTCTGCAATAGAAGGCCCTACCCCTGTCTCAGCACTACTCCATTCAAGCACAATAGTAGTAGCAGGTATTTTCCTATTAATCCGCTTTCATCCACTAACAGAGAATAATAAATTTATACAATCTATTCTATTATGCTTAGGAGCTATTACCACCCTATTTACAGCAATATGTGCCCTTACTCAAAATGATATTAAAAAAATCATTGCTTTCTCCACATCTAGCCAACTAGGCCTTATAATAGTAACAATTGGCATTAATCAGCCTTACTTAGCATTTCTTCACATTTGCACCCATGCTTTCTTCAAAGCTATACTATTCATATGCTCCGGCTCCATCATTCACAGCCTAAACGATGAGCAAGATATTCGAAAAATAGGCGGCCTATTTAAAGCAATACCATTTACCACAACAGCCCTAATCATCGGCAGCCTTGCACTAACAGGAATGCCCTTTCTCACTGGCTTCTATTCCAAAGACCTAATTATTGAAACTGCTAACACGTCGTACACCAACGCCTGAGCCCTCTTAATAACACTAATTGCCACCTCCTTTACAGCTATCTACAGCACCCGTATTATTTTCTTTGCACTCTTAGGACAACCTCGATTTACAACTTTAGTGACTATTAATGAAAATAACCCATTTCTAACAAATTCTATCAAACGCCTAATAATTGGAAGCCTATTTGCAGGATTCATTATTTCTAACAGCATTCCCCCTACAACAATCCCCCAAATAACAATGCCATCATATCTAAAAATGATAGCACTAGCAGTAACAGTTCTAGGATTTATTTTAGCACTAGAAATCAGTAATATAACACAAAACTTGAAGTTTAATTATCCATCAAACACTTTCAAATTTTCTAACATACTAGGATATTTTCCCACAATTATACATCGCTTAGCTCCTTATATAAACTTAATGATAAGCCAGAAATCAGCATCATCCCTTCTAGACTTGATTTGACTTGAAACTATTTTACCAAAAACAACCTCACTAATCCAAATAAAAATATCAATTATAGTCACTAACCAAAAAGGCTTAATTAAACTATATTTTCTATCTTTCCTAGTCACAATTGTTATTAGTATTGTCCTATTTAATTTCCACGAGTAATCTCTATAATAACTACTACACCAATTAATAGAGATCAACCAGTTACAACAACCAACCAAGTACCATAACTGTACAAAGCCGCAATTCCTATGGCTTCCTCACTAAAAAATCCAGAATCCCCCGTATCATAAATAACCCAATCCCCTAAGCCATTAAACTGAAATACAATTTCCACCTCCTCATCTTTCAACACATAGTAAACCATTATAACTTCCATTAATAAACCAGTAATAAAGGCCCCCAAAACAGTCTTATTAGATACTCAAATCTCAGGATACTGCTCTGTAGCTATAGCCGTTGTATAACCAAAAACTACCATCATCCCCCCTAAATAAATCAAAAATACTATTAAACCTAAAAAAGACCCACCAAAATTTAATACAATACCACAACCCACTCCACCACTCACAATTAAACCTAAACCCCCATAAATAGGCGAAGGCTTTGAAGAAAACCCTACAAAGCCAAGCACAAAAATAATACTTAAAATAAATACAATATATGTTATCATTATTCTCGCATGGAATTAAACCACGACTAATGATATGAAAAACCATCGTTGTTATTCAACTACAAGAACTCTAATGACCAATATCCGAAAAACTCATCCACTAATAAAAATTGTAAATAACGCATTCATTGATCTCCCAGCCCCATCAAACATCTCATCATGGTGAAACTTTGGCTCTCTACTAGGAATCTGTCTAATTTTACAAATCCTTACAGGACTATTTCTAGCAATACATTATACATCCGACACAATAACAGCATTCTCCTCTGTTACTCACATCTGCCGAGACGTTAACTATGGTTGAATTATCCGATACATACATGCAAACGGAGCATCAATATTTTTTATTTGCTTATTCCTACATGTAGGACGAGGCCTATATTATGGATCTTACACTTTTCTAGAGACATGAAACATTGGAGTAATTCTCCTATTCACAGTAATAGCCACGGCATTTGTAGGATACGTTTTACCATGAGGACAAATATCATTTTGAGGAGCAACAGTTATTACCAATCTCCTCTCAGCAATTCCATACATCGGTACAAACCTAGTTGAATGAATCTGAGGGGGCTTTTCAGTAGACAAAGCAACCCTGACCCGATTTTTCGCTTTCCACTTTATTCTCCCATTCATTATTGCAGCACTTGCTATAGTCCACTTACTTTTCCTCCACGAAACAGGATCAAACAACCCAACAGGAATCCCATCAAACGCGGACAAAATTCCATTTCACCCCTACTACACTATTAAAGATATCTTAGGAATTCTACTCCTAATTCTTTCCCTAATATTACTAGTCCTATTCGCACCAGACCTGCTTGGAGACCCAGATAACTATACACCAGCAAATCCACTTAACACACCCCCTCACATTAAACCAGAATGGTACTTCTTATTTGCATATGCAATCCTACGATCTATTCCTAATAAACTAGGAGGAGTCTTAGCCCTAGTCTCATCAATCCTAATCTTGATTCTTATACCCCTCCTCCATACATCCAAACAACGCAGTATGATGTTCCGACCCTTCAGTCAATGTTTATTCTGAATCCTAGTAGCTGACCTATTAACACTAACATGAATTGGAGGCCAACCAGTCGAATATCCCTTCATCACTATTGGCCAAATCGCATCTATTATGTATTTTCTTATTATTTTAGTACTCATACCAATTACCAGCACAATCGAAAATAACCTCTTAAAATGAAGAATAGTCTTTGTAGTAAATTCAATACACTGGTCTTGTAAACCAGAAAAGGAGAACTACTAGCCTCCCTAAGACTTCAAGGAAGAAGCTATAGCCCCACCATCAACACCCAAAGCTGAAGTTCTACTTAAACTATTCCCTGATCGTTATTAATATAGTTCCAAAAAACCAAGAACTTTATCAGTATTAAAATTTTTAAAATCTTTAGTAATTTAATTCAGTTTTGTACTCAATACCTAATTTATATATGTTACATACCATTAACTACATAAGCATATAACAACGTATGCACAGCATAATTTAATGCGCTTATAGTACATTAAGTTAATGTATCAAGACATAATATGTATAATAGTACATTATATTATATGCCCCATGCTTATAAGCAAGTACATAAGGTCATTAATATTACATAGTACATTATGTTATTAATCGTACATAGCGCATTAAGTCAAATCTGTCCTTGTCAACATGCGTATCCCGTCCCCTAGATCACGAGCTTAATCACCATGCCGCGTGAAACCAGCAACCCGCTTGGCAAGGATCCCTCTTCTCGCTCCGGGCCCATGGATCGTGGGGGTAGCTATTTAATGAACTTTATCAGACATCTGGTTCTTTCTTCAGGGCCATCTCACCTAAAACCGCCCACTCTTTCCCCTTAAATAAGACATCTCGATGGACTAATGACTAATCAGCCCATGCTCACACATAACTGTGGTGTCATGCATTTGGTATTTTTTAATTTTCGGGGATGCTTGGACTCAGCTATGGCCGTCAAAGGCCCCGACCCGGAGCATAAATTGTAGCTGGACTTAACTGCATCTTGAGCATCCCCATAATGGTAGGCATGGGCATGGCAGTCAATGGTAACAGGACATAATTATTATTCCACGACTCAACCCTACAATTCTTTTCCCCCCCCCTTTTAATTTTTCCCCCTTATATGGTTACCATCATTTTTAACACACTTTTCCCTAGATGTAATTTCAAATTTATCGCATTTTCAATACTCAAATAGTACTCAAGGACAAGGTAAGTATTTAAGCGCCATTTTTTGTACTCAAATTTATA